TTTCCATACCAAGGCTCAATCCAATTAAGTCCGTAGCGTCTACCAATTTCGCCATATCCCCTTTTTTTGTTTTGTGATGTGATTAGGATCACATTATGATGCCGTCACCCTTTTTTCTTTCATTTATATTATGCTGGAACCGTTGAATTCATTAGATACCGGTTCCTATATTGAAAAGTGTTTTCTACTATTCTACTATTTGATTTCTTGTCTATTAGATTTCTTTGATCTCTATCGGAGACCAGTATTTGGTCCAATCAGAAATGATTCTATCATTTCTATATCATCTATATCAGAAATTCAATATAGATATATACCGCATAACATATATATTATACTATATAATACATATATATTATTATAATACATATATATTATTATACTTAGATATGCCCATATTTCTATCCGTGCAATTTTGAATACTTGAACGGTCGATTCTTTTTTTTTTTCATCTTAGCTTTCACCTTTTCGAATGAAACCAGAGGAGTGTTTCATTATGATCTGAATTACACTTTTATCTTTCATTTTATTCTTATCCTTTTCTTAGGGCAGACCCTCTATAACATAACAAAAAAAAGGAAATTTTTAGTATTATTAATTTAATTACTAGCCATAACTAATAAAATGGCTATAAACAATCATTCCGTTAATTTATAATTAGAAGATAATTATAAATTAAATATATAAACAAATTAAAATATTTAAAATATATAATAAAATATCAAAAAAAAATAGTACTATGGAATAGTAAAAAAAAATCTTACTATCTAATTAAGCTAATTAAGATATTGATTATCGATAAACATATATTTGAGAAATAGATCGAACTAAAATATCGCTATATTAATAGGTATGTTCTATAATATTCAAATATCCAATATTTTTGGAAATATTCTTTATATATTTTATTTTATATATTGATTTTTATATAAAGAATATTTCTTATGAAATAGCTAAGAATGAACAGTTAATATCTCAGTAGTTTACTAAACTAGTATGTGTGTACAATTTATGTTATGCGAGCCCGCTTAGCTCAGAGGTTAGAGCATCGCATTTGTAATGCGATGGTCATCGGTTCGATTCCGATAGCCGGCTTTTCTCCATTTGTTTGATTTTTTACATAATTTAATTGATAATGTGAAATCAAAGTGAAAAACCTCTTTCCCTTTTCCCAAGGGTCACTGATCTATTTCTATTATTTCGTAGGAACTTCCAATTATGAATAAAAATTGGATTGGAGGAGTTCGGTCTCTGTAGAACAAATCAATTAAGAAAAGAACCCTTAATTTTTATTATTTAAAATTCTTTTTATTTATATAAATTTATATAATACAATTATTTATATACAATAAGGTACGGATATTGATACAATTCCTCTAATTATTTATTCTTTATAATACTTCAGTAAATTTCGCTTAATTTATCATATTTTAGTTTAGTTTTAATTTTGTTTTATGAAATTTCATAAAAAATAAGGAGTCTTTATGTCGCGTTACAGAGGACCTCGTTTCAAAAAAATCCGTCGTCTGGGGGCTTTACCGGGGCTAACTAGTAAAAAGCCTAGAGCCGTAAGCGATCTTAGAAACCAATCGCGCCCCGGCAAAAAATCTCAATATCGTATTCGTTTAGAAGAAAAACAAAAATTGCGCTTTCATTATGGTCTTACAGAACAACAATTACTTAAATACGTTCGGATCGCCGGAAAAGCCAAAGGGTCAACAGGTCAGGTTTTACTACAATTACTTGAAATGCGTTTAGATAACATCCTTTTTCGATTAGGTATGGCTTCGACTATTCCTCAAGCCCGCCAATTAGTTAACCATAGACATATTTTAGTTAATGGTCGTATAGTAGATATACCAAGTTATCGCTGCAAACCCCGAGATATTATTACAGTGAGGGATGAGCAAAAATCTAGGGCTCTGATTCAAAATTATCTTGATTCATCCCCCCGTGAGGAATTACCAAAACATTTGACTCTTCACCCATTCCAATATGAAGGATTAGTCAATCAAATAATAGATAGTAAATGGGTCGGTTTGAAAATAAATGAATTGCTAGTTGTAGAATATTACTCTCGTCAGACTTAACCCTAACTAAAATAACAAGGGTTCGGACAATTTTGCCCCCTCCATTTTGGCTTAAGTAAAGGGACCCGGGGTAAGTAAGGTAAGGGGTTTCATCTGGGGATTTTTCTCTTATTCATGTATCATAGATCGGTAGGGTATTTTCATTCCTTGTCGATTTTGTCCAGTATTTTTCGTACCACAGAAATTCGGGGTAGGGATAGAGAATCTATATCAAAGAAAAGAAAGGTCTAACTGTTGGAGTATCCATTCTTATTTGATGCATTGCAGTCAGTAACATTGGTGAATTAGTTGACGAGTACGGAAAGAGAGGGATTCGAACCCTCGGTAAACAAAAGTCTACATAGCAGTTCCAATGCTACGCCTTGAACCACTCGGCCATCTCTCCTACATAATGATTATGGACCAAAAAC